GTTTTTGATTAGGGAGGTTTCACGCCTCCTCTTTTGCCAGAACTTCAACGGGGGTTGAATTGAATTCTCTTTGTTCAAGAGATTATTTTATCTATTCTCTTTTTGAGAAAGAAGCTAAAAAGCAGCAATAAAATAAGAAGAGAAAAAGGGGAGAGTTTCCGCCGAAAGCTTTCCTGATATGTCATGTGTTTCTGGGTAGGATAAACCTAGAGCAGGGATGAACCCAAAGATGCAGCACCAAGGGAGCGGAACCACTGGGAAGATCGCCTCCACGGGGAGGACAGCAGAGAAATGCCAAGGAGACTTGAAAAGAGAGAGGGTTTTTTGAACACTCTCGAATGATTTTTTCTTGTTTGCTGGAGTTGGGGTTCTCAATGTAACAAGCTCGTTTGCTTTCAGTATGTTCTGCCTTTCTTGTTTAGTTTGAGGGTTCTTATTTTCTCGAGTTGAGGTCTAGAACCTTAAAGAGAGAAGTTGATCTCGTTCGGATGCCTTGAGATGAACGGCTTCTTAGTTGAAGAGGATGGGGATTCGCTATCTATTTTATATACGAGATTTGGGGATAGTTCGCAACAAGCAGTGGTGCTTGCTCGGGCAGCACGCTACGTATTGTTCCTGTCTGGTCTGCCCTAATTATAAAGAGCAGATCGACTATGGACAAGCGCTTAATGCATGAACTCATACTCCTCCCTTCAGTCAAGGAGTTTGTTCTGATCTCTCAAGAAGTCTGCTCTCGGTGGAGAAAAGTGTGATGAAGGAATCCGCAAAAACAGAAGTGGATGTTGCCCCAACTGGTATCACTGAGTGAAACCCTTACTAGTCTCCGACTGCTGTGTCCCTTAAATCAAAGTACGAAGATGCTCGTAGACCAGCCACCCCTTCTCCTATTGATTAACTTCCTTCAAACCTTTCTCCAGCAGTCAGTCGATTCTTCTTCAATTGCTAACGACGCTCTTCTATATAGTTGCAAGGAAATCCTAAACAAAACGTCACTCCTAGTAGTACACTCACTCTCTCTCCTGAGCTTTCAATAGAGAGTCTGGGCTAGGTGTCAAAGGGACTCCACCTGTCGTAATATAACAAGTGGCAAAATGACATCTGCCTTTAATCCGAAGGGGCAGCCCAGACACCGAATTCACTCGGGGGAAACCTAACTGACTAAATCTCCGGTGAGGAGAATGATTCCTCGCGCGTGACTCACGATGTCTTTCCGCCTAGAAGTAGAGCATTTAATAAACTATCCATCAACTAATCCTCTTTTCCATGTATGCCTGTCTAGTTAATAATGCGATCTCTGGAATTCGCCGGCTGTGAGTAAGTCAACCGAGTCTGATCTTCTTTCCCCATCCTCCATGCCCACTATTGGTGGATCAAGAAGGGTATCTATAATGGGCGCGGTTGGTTGATCAAAACCCTTCTCCCGGGGTGGATGCGTATGGAGCTTTAAAAGCTCCCCTCATCTACTTTATTGAATAGCCGGAAAGAGATGCAGTCGATTGGTACCTCGATCTCTATCTATGATGCAGTTCGTGCAATGCGGTTAATTACGATCTCGATCTAGCTTTGACACACTTGAATGAGAAAGACCGATAATTTTGTCCATTTGAAGCTGAACGGGATACCTTGTAAAGATGTTGCCCAATAGATAGGAATACCTAATAAAAGAGATCTCACTGGACATTGCGAAGAAAAAGAGAGAAGATTAGACGTCATATGTGCCGAGGCACCTGTGTCAGGATACCAGGTAGAATCATCAAGTTGGAGTGCAGCAAGGGATTTCTTTATGGAACCAGCTGCAAGCGACGAAGAATGAGTTGTAGAGGTGCGAACAGTGTGACCTAACTCATCACACCACAGGCATTGAACAGGAGCTATGCCAAGAATACCAGAAGAGAATCGAGACGCATTGTTGGTGTAGCGGAGCAGCTGTCCACGACGCTGATTTTCTTGCTGCGGAGTTTGTGAAAAACTGCCTTGTGGTTGTCCCACTTGGGGATTACGAGGGCGAGAGGCGAGCAAAGTTCAGTCTAGAAGAGCTAGAAGCATTAAGCGTTAGGCTTGACCGATTCCCTTTCGTTTCTGTGCAACAATAGTCGGTGGTAGGGGAAGTCTCTTAATTACCCAATCCGCTGCTCTTCTATAATCTGCTGTTTTATCTTATATCTTTCGGGTAGGAATAGAGGTGTTGAACCAGCCATGTCGGTCTTGGATTATAGGGCAATCCTTCAGTAGCGGGTCGATCCACAGAAAGCAAGGGATTCCTTACAAAAAAAAGGCGTAGGTCATCATCACGGCCACCCACCGATACCGATATGCCGAGGGAATCAGATACAGGCTATAAATAGAGCCTTTATGCTATGCTAAAAAACAAGTGGTTTCTGTCAATTATACATATCGATATGAGGTCAAGGAAGAAAGGTGAGTGGTCCATTCCGTCATCAGCTCTTAGGAGATGCAGTAAATGAGATCAACAATCTAGGGGCTGGTCTGACCCACCATTAGCCTGGTCTCGCTTTGGTAGCCCAACCGGCTATCAGGGCAAGGAACTCTTAGCTCGAACCCACTTCTTATCTAACCGCCCCGCAAGCAGTGGCATTAGACTGAATCTGGTTGTCAGGCTGTTTTAGTGTTATTCTTGCTTTCCCGCATGCGGTAAAACCACCCTCTTATGTTATGTAGTTAAGCGTATAGCAGGGCAAAGCTCCCCCCAAACTGGTAGCTAAGCTGGGGGGATTGGTAGTAGTCGAACTAGTAGTGGTAGCGATTCTTTCCTGTATGAGTCTTTGTGCTAGGTCTAGTACTGGCCTATGTGTGCGAGCTTGATTAGTTGCTTCACGACCTTAGGTCCTATCCTGCTCTGTAAGCGGATGGCTAGCTGGTAGTAGTAGCTAACCGGCTGGCATCGGCATGTGAATAGATCTTATTGTTATGAGGGAACTTAGATCTCCTTCCCTTCCCGAAGGCTTATCTATGAATACCTAGCTTTTCTTTCTTCAGTCAAGAGGTTTTAATTTGATCTTGGCTATGCAATCAGGATCAACTAGGAAGCCTCGATACCTAGGTCATGCCTACTTTTGACTGATCTACGACCATTATTGAAGCTTACTACACCGATGGGATTGCTGATCGTAGACCAACCTCATGGACGATTGCTCGCTTCGTCTCCGTCGTCTGTGAATCTATTGGTTATGAACCACGAAGTACATTCCAGCTATTCACTCGTCTTTTCGGAGATATGACACGTCTGTCAGTAGTATTGTTCAATGAAGAAGCAGACCAAGGTTAGCTTGAACTTGAAAGAGTCTCGGTCGGTCGCCCTGTTCCGATTGACTTCTTTGTGTCCATTCATGCCGAATAAGATCGAGAGGGTTTTGGCATGGAAACCTATCCTGACGAATATCCGTTTCTTGTGAAAAACCTCTATGTATATCCGGTCGAAAAACTAACTCAAGAACGCAAGAGAAGGAGGAAGGTGAATTGAGCTCAAATGCAGAAGTGGGAAGCCAAGCCCCTACCAATTCAAAAGCAGCAAAGGATGAAATGAAACTGGATACTTTAACTGATAGAGTGCATGTACATCAGATTTCTCCAAAAAAATGAAGAGCTGCAGCAGATCAAGCTATGGCTATAATGAGGAACGTTAACCAGCAGCAGAAAACAGGGACAAAGAAGACTAAGAATCCTAGTGCGTCATGTAGTTAGTCATTGCGCTATACGACTTCATACGAAGACTGCTTTTACACGAGCTGCTTTAAACGACTTGCCTTAGACGAACTGCCTTTATTTTATAAAATGATAAAGCTTTGTTTGGGCTTCTACTCCTAGTGGTGCACACGTCGTAGTGAAGTCAGTTTGGAAAAGCTCTAAAGTTCTCCACTTCCTGAAATGAGAAATGCAGCTGTGTTAGATCTCTTACTCTCCAAGCTAACTAATATGGAAAGGGAACTTGCTTTCCTGTGTCGGATGGAAAGGAAGGAACTCTCACTCGGACTGGAAGTGAGGGACAAGCTCTGGGAAAGATGGTGGCTTTGAGGTCATAAACAAAGTCGTGAACTTAACTTGGTGATTATGTTCACCCCATCTTGATTCGGTCTAGCTATCGGATGACAAAAGGATGCCGGACCCTCTTCTGGAAGCGGGAAGGTTAGTCATCGCATTGATTCGAATGATCTAGCCAATCATTTCTCCTCACTAACTATGTCTACCTTCGCGAGACAGTTCTTAGCCTCTACTCTAGTATGAACTGAGCCATACCCTACGAGCTTATAGGTCATGTCGCTCCTAATCCCCTTGTGATTAGATCTCTGCGACATGCAAGTGGTCTAGCTACAGCCTGTACAGTCACTCTTAACCCAGACACTGTACTACCCTCTGACCTTCTTCGTATATTACAGATAAATATCTCTATTATAAGAGTATCGTCGCTAAGTGGAATATGTGATCTCTCAATCCCCTCTTATCTTTCCCCCTTTCTTGGGGTGGGGGGATCTTTTTTTTATGTTAGCTCTTCGCATATATGACTCTGGCTTTCTTCATCTGCTCTTTGCCCGAATCCGATCATATATGTTTAATCTGACTCCCATCTCATTGATTGGCTTTGTGTTCAGTATCAGCATCTTTAGGGTGATCTGATTGATGTCTATTGACCTAAACTCCAAGCGAGCAGAGGAAACTTTTAGTTTAGGTGTTCTCTTGATATCGGAATCCTATTTTTTTTTGCCTTTTTTTTATTCACTTTATCACTATCTTCACTGTAAGGTTCAGTTTTAGTTCCGTGAACTCCATAACCACTTATTTGAAATGCTATATGTAGTTTAATTGGGACCAAGACAAAGAAAGTGCTTCTATCGAATTGAAGAGGCCACGCTTCTTGTCTTGCAGATGAGGCTCTTTTCATCTATCTAGAAATATCGTAAGAGAAGAAAGAGCCGGTTGGCAAGTCAAGTAGTACGCCCGGTTCACCAGGTTCTACCACTGCAGGGCCAAATCCTGAAGAAAGCTAAAAAGCGCTGTTTGATGAGCCTGCGTAGTATTAGGTAGTTGGTCAGGTAAAGGCTGACCAAGCCAATGATGCTTAGCTGGTCTTTTCGGACGTAAAATCTTTTCTTTCGGTATGCCGCTCCGCGAGCCGAGCGAATAAACAAAAAAAATCCAATCTAATTAATATGAATATCCTTCGACCGTTATCTCCTCATCTTCCTATTTATAAGCCACAGCTTACTTCGACGTTTCCAATTTCCCATAGAATCTCCGGAGCTTTCCTAGCCACTATCATTTTCTTTTTTTATCTTCTTTGTCTGAAAATAGGTTTGATTTGCTTTACCTATGAGAATGTCTACCAATTTTTCTTTTTTTCATCAAAGCTCATCCTAATCTCTGTCGAGATTACTGCCTTAGCCCTGTCTTACCATATTTATAATGGAGTTCGTCATTTATTGACGGATTTTTCTGGATTTGGACGAAAAAGATGGAAATGACTGTTCCAATTTATCTTTTCTTATGAAATGCTTATTTTATTATTATTATCGTTGATAGCTCTATTCTTTAAAGCTTATGTCGTAGAAGCTGACATCAGGTTATTGGCCTTTTATCTGCATCTTACCGACCGGAAGGGGGTTCGCTTTGTTTGGTATGAACTCGCAAAGACTCGACCCGGGTTCCCTCGTAGAGTGGCTTTATAAGACTCTGGAACTAAAAGAGTTTGAGCTCTTTTGGCTTACTTTTAGCCACGCGGGGCGGCTATCCGCATGTGTCCCAAAGTGACGTCCATTTTGTTGTAATGAGTATACTCGATAAAAAGGGTTTGGAATTAGACCTCCTCTTATACGCTCTAATCTAAAAAGGGGTCATTGACTCCTTTTTAGATTAGGATCCCCTTTTTACATTCAATTATTTATTGAGCCCGGTGATTCCATCACCATCATTACGCATTCATTCTTGGCCTGGCTGTTGGTCTAGCGAGTCTTCTTAGCTGCCTCTCGAGTGCAGCCTACCTGCTGAAGACCGTAACGTAAGTAACTCAGTGCTCCATACAGGGGAAATGAAAGCTGAATTCGTTCGGATCCTCCCACATCACATGTTCAATCTTTTTTTAGCGGTTTCCCCAGAGATTTTTATCATTAATGCAACCTTCATTTTGCTCATTCATGGAGTTGTATTTAGTACCTCTAAGAAATATGATTATCCGCCGTTAGTCAGTAATGTGGGTTGGCTTGGATTACTTAGTGTTGCGCGCCTAGGAGGGCAGCGCGCTTTGGGATGCGGAGGAGCTATTATCGTCCAGCTCCCTAACCTAATGCGGCAACGGGTTTGGACCGTAGGGAACCATAGCATGGGGGGACGTCGAATCCTTTTGCCGCCGCAAGGCTGGCTAATCGTACGCAGCAGGCTCGAAGACCCCTGGTTCTGGAAGGCACATGAGTCCGAACGCTATGTTGAATGTGCGACTGACACTACACTACGTAGGTACGTACTTGTGCAGGTGAGGCGTCGGTCGGTCCTAGAAACGGCGGCAGCGGCGCGAGGAGTTAACGACCGGACGTGCTGCAACCTAGGAATCACCAGGCAGCTCTTTCACTCTATAGGGATCGGGGGGGCATAGCACAATTCTTCTTGGAGGAGGGTTGTTTGCCCAGGTGACTGACCCTGCCATAATGTATTCCTACCTAGACACCGGCAACCGAAGTCGAGCATACATACGACAATCTTCATGCGTGAATAGCCGGGAGGAAAGAAAGGGCGGTAGATGATAATGAGAAAAGGCACCGCGTCTGGGCGGGCGAAATGGATGAGCGAAAAGTGTCATGCCATGTAGTGGGGAATATCCCGAGTCTTATGTAAGAAAACAAAATACACCTCGAGGTGCTGCCGAGGAACTGAGGGACCTTATAGAGCAAAGGTAATTGAAAGATAGAGCTAGCCTATTCGTTATGGGGAATCAATGCTCCGGACCGAATAGAGCTTACCTACGGCACCTGGCTTTCTCCGGTGCATATTAGCTTAGCTGCGCTTACGCGGCCGGTTTGGCTTCCTCTCTGGCGGCCATTTACCCCCGCAACACTCTCACTCCAAGCTATGCCTGCTGAGCAAGATACATTGCGATTTCCTCTTCTGTGGACGCACCGGAGTATGACCCGGGACGGGAAGAGAAATATTTTTTTCTCCGGCGAGCTTTCTCTCGTAAAGCCAAAGACGCCCCAAGACAAGGTCAAATTGTTGGGAAGAGGACATGGTCAATAGAACCTGGCTGGATCCGGGCTGGGATAGTGGCGCCCATTCTTAATCAGTTCCGAAAAGGTTCGCTCATGCTGGGGGGAGCATCCCCACTTAGTGGTCGGTCCGCTAGTTCACGCAAATCCGAAGAAGTTATCACGGACGAGCCACATGCAGGGAAACTTGCACGTGTGGTTCTGGCCGGGCTTTCCTGAGGTATCTAATAACCTTGCTTCTGCTCGCCGCTGGCGCACCTCTCCTAACAATTGCCTATTTATTCTGGAATAA